GGTTTTTTTTTTTCATTTTTATATTTGAATTCAAATAACATTTGTTTGAGATTTTTTTTATTTATTGTTTTCTATTATAATATTATTACATATATGATTACATATTATATATCATAGACTTTTCTATATAAGATTCTATATAAGATAGAAATTCTCTATCTAATTATTAGATTACAATCTTATTATTCTAATATACATACAATCTTATTAGTCTAATATACATATTAGAATTCTATAATATAATTAATAGAATTTTATTCATTTTTGAAATATATTAATACTTAGTGATCATTAAATAATCATTAATGAATTCGCATTGTAGTTATAGAGGGTCTGCTCTAAGGTCTAAGGTAAGGACTAAGGAAAAGATAAGAAAAATGAAATAGAAAGGTGCAATCCAGATAAATGCAATTCAGATCATAATGAGACATCCCGCCGCTTTCATTCGGAAAGGTGAAAGCTAAGACAAAAAAGAATCGACCGTTCGAGTATTCTCGAATTGTATGAGAAAGATGAGAAGAAGGGAAGCATATATGTGTGGTATATATCTCATGTATATTGAATTGTAGATGCAGAAATGATAGAATCATTTCTGATTGGACTAAATACAAATAGGGTCCCCGATAGAGATGAGATGAAAGAAGATAGGCAAGAAAAAAGGGGGAAGGGCTTTTTAGGAATCGGTATCTAATGAATTCAAAGGTTCTAGCATAAGCATAAATGAAAGGAAAAGGGGAGGATTCAAATCTGAAAACAAAATTCAAGGGGGATATGGCGAAATTGGTAGACGCTACGGACTTAAGTGAATTGAGCCTTAATATGGAAACCTACTAAGTGATAACTTTCAAATTCAGGGAAACCCTGGAATAAAAAATGGGCAATCCTGAGCCAAATCCCGTTTTCCGAAAACCAGAAAACGCTAATAAAAAAAGGATAGGTGCAGAGACTCGACGGAAGCTGTTCTAACAAAAACAAATGGAGTTGACTATGTTCCGTTGTTAAACGAATCCTTCCATTAAAACTCCAGAACCAGAAAGGATGAAGGATAACCCGATATACATAGGTACTGAAATATTATATCAAATGATTAATGATGGCTCGAATCTGTATTTTTTGATATGAAAAATGAAAGAATTCTTGTAAATCGATTCCAAGAAAGAAAAGAAGCGAATATTCATTGATCAAATCATTCACTCCATAGTCCGATAGATCTTTTGAAGAACTCATTAATCGGACGAGAATAAAGAGAGAGTCCCATTCTACATGTCAAGACCGACAACAATGAAATTTATAGTAAGAGGAAAATCCGTCGACTTTAAAAATCGTGAGGGTTCAAGTCCCTCTATCCCCAAAAAAGCCTACTTGACTCCCTAATTATCCTCTCTTTTCGCTAGCGGCTCAAAATAAGATTCGTTCTGGTTATCATTCACTCTACTCGTTCACAAAGAGATCCGCGAAGAATTTTTTTTCCTCTTACAAAGTTTTTTTGAAGATCCAAGAAATTCTGGGTTCTGAATAATACTTTGTTTTGTAATACCCTTTCGCCCTTTTATTTTTAATTGACATAGACCAAGTCCTCTAGTAAAATGAGGATGCTGCGTCGGGGATAGCCGGGATAGCTCAGCTGGTAGAGCAGAGGACTGAAAATCCTCGTGTCACCAGTTCAAATCTGGTTCCTGGCACATGATTAATTTATCTGAATATCTATTCTACTCATTGATATTTATATGACTCAACATACATATTCATTAATAGTCTAGAGTCTAGATCATGATATATATATACTTATCCCTCTAGGTGTCTGGAGAGATAGACTCCTCCATCTTTTAGGTAGGTAAAAAGTATATCAAATATGTAAAAGAAAAGAATTCGATTATGTTTCCTCTTCTTTTTTTTTTTATTTTTTTGTTCAGACTGTGTCTTGTCTACTCTCATTCAAAAAGTTAATACTCCATACATATTCGAGAGATAAAATGAGTTAGTTGAAAGACCCAAAAGTCTAGTTTAGAGTAGTTGAAAGATCGGAATAGACAAGGTTCATCTCAGATACAGTACAAATATAATCCGACCCCCTTTCATTTCTTTGTATTTTCTTTCGTATTCGATTTTCTATTTCTTCATTCCCCCCTACTTTCTAGAGCCCATCTAAGTTATGTGCGCGGTACAAAGTTCATGATGCAGAACCCTTTTAGTTCATTCTATTGGTTAGGCTTATCTTCAGAATCTCAATGAGTCCTTGTCTTTTCTTTTATTTAGTTATTTAGCCTATCCATAATACAATACGGATAAGACTTCAATTATTCTGTTTGATCTAGACCAAAACAAAACGTACAGATATTTCTTGAATATCCGCAGTTGTAGAAGTGAAAATTAGTTCTTTATCATTCAATGAGCATCTTGTATTTCATAAAAATTAGGTGTAATATAATCTTTTCGTAAGGGCCATCCTATCCAACTTTCAGGCATTAAGATACGCTTCAGGCGTGGATGATTATCATAA